CATAAGGACTTACCTCAATTTTTAGTCTATTTCCTGGTAGTATACGTATAAAACTACATGAAATCCTTTACGAAACAAAAACCAGAATAATTTTTTTGTTATCTAAACGAATCGGGAAGATACATACCATCGGTAAGTTGTTCAGTAATTAAACCCTCATGAATCCATTTTTGTTGTTTCATTCCAGGTAAAACCGCTTTGAAGTATCAACTAATGTAAGAGGGATAATATTAGAAACTTGTCCTTTCTCTTTTTTCACAAATATGACCGTGTCGGCTATTAGAAAGATTACCATATATAACACAAAACTTCTCCGCCGATTCCTTCTAGTCGAGCCTTTCGGTCTGTCATTATACCTCGAGAAGTAGAAAGAATTACAACCCCCATTCCGCCTAAAATTCTAGGAATTCGTTGATAGTTAGAATATATTCGTAGACCGGGTCGACTGATCCGTTTTAAATTTAAAACAGTTCTATATGGTCCTTTCCTATTTCTTCTATGTCGTAGGGTTAAAACCAAAAAATATTTATTGCTTTCTTGATGTTTTCTCACGTTTTCAATAAAACCTTCTTGTAAAAGGATTTTAACAATATTTTCAGTGATGTTAGTAGATGGTATTCGAACTGTTCTTTTTTTATTCATGTCAGCATTTCGTATAGAGGTTATTATGTCAGCAATAGTGTCTTTACTCATGATAAACTAAGATTTTTGTTTCCCCCGAATTTTGATATAATCAACATGCTCTTTTTCTTTTTTTCTGAATTTTTTAATATTTATGAATTCTTTTTTTTTTTAATATTTATGAATTATTAAAGATATATACGTGATAGATAAACAATTTACTAATTAATTAAATAAATTTAATCAATTTCATTCAAATACTATATTAATCCCCTATAATACTTCAGGTGCTAATGAAACTATTTTAGTGAAATTTAACTGTCTTAATTCCCGGGCGATCGCGCCGAAAATTCGGGTTCCTTTTGGATTTCCTTCTTGATCAATAACAACCGCAGCGTTGTCATCATATCGTATTATCATACCGTTGTCGCGTTTGAGTTCTTTACAAGTACGTACAATGACAGCTCGGACCACTTCTGATCTTTCTAGAGGTGTATTTGGTACTGCTTCCTTGATTACAGCAACAATAATGTCACCAATATGAGCATATCGTCGATTACTAGCTCCTATGATTCGAATACACATCAATTCTCGGGCCCCGCTGTTATCCGCTACATTCAAATGGGTTTGAGGTTGAATCATATCATTTTTTTTATCGGTTTTTTCTTTTTCAATGCAAAGTTATAAATAAAAAAAAGAAATATTATTTGTTCAAAACAAAAAAAGAAACCTGCAATTGTTTTTTTTTCATCCCAAAAACCCCTTTCGTTTGTTTCTACATTCCTATCCAGAAAGAATGAATTGAGTTCGTATAGGCATTTTAGATGCCGCTATTGAAATAGCCCTTCTAGCTATATTTTCTGCTACTCCGCTCATTTCATAAAGTATTCTACCGGGTTTAACAACAGCTACCCAATATTCGGGAGATCCTTTCCCCGAACCCATACGTGTTTCTGTAGGTCTTACTGTAACAGGTTTGTCTGGAAATATGCGTACCCATATTTTTCCACCGCGGCGTGCATTTCGTGTCATTGCTCGCCGCCCTGCTTCTATTTGTCTAGATGTGATCCAAGCGGGTTCAAGCGCTTGAAGAGCATATCTACCGAAGCAAATACGATTACCTCGATAAGATATTCCTTTCATTCTTCCTCTGTGTTGTTTACGGAATCTGGTTCTTTTGGGGTTATAGTTGATGGTTGTTTAGCAATTCCATCCATCTCTACTACAGAACCGGACACGAGAGTTTCTTCTCATCCAGCTCCTCGCGAATTAAACAATTAAAAATAATTAAACAAAAAAAAAAATACACGGTTAATAATATATGGAATCGTGGGATTCTTTGAAATTTGATCTAATCGATTATAAATTAGAAATTTTTTGTGTTTTAATATATAATTTAACACGTATTCTATTTATAGATAATGTCGTTTTGGTAGAACGCTATAATGAATCTTTATTTTGTTTTTCCTTTTATTTCGAATCGACTAAAATTTAGAAATCAAAAAAAAATTCGCGGGCGAATATTTACTCTTTCAACATTCAGTTGTAAGATTAGTCTATGACATGACCTCTCAGAATAAATGAATAGGTTTCTGGTTCGTTCCGCCATCCTACTCAATGAATCATTAGGATTCGTTTTCAATAGAATCTTATGCATTCACAGGTTCTGTCGTTCCCACCACTTCTCGATTAATGATTAGGTCTGAATTTTACAACGGAGCCTCCAATTAAATTTATTCTTGAGTCAACCTTCTCAGTCTTTATTGGCTCGGGGCTCTTGATTTTTTGTTCTATGCACGGATTTGTCTAATTATGGATCAATCAGTATTGATGCTTTATTACATTCCCTTTATATGAGATGACTCATAGACCTTACATA